TGTTTATAAACTCTCCTGGTGGATGGGTAATATCTGGAATGGCTATTTATGATACTATGCAATTTGTGCGACCCGATGTACAGACAATATGCATGGGATTGGCCGCTTCAATAGCATCCTTTATCCTGGTCGGAGGAGCAATTACCAAACGTATAGCATTCCCTCACGCTTGGCGCCAATGAGTTTTTTTATTTTCGAGAAAAAAATACTATGCCTTCGCCATCGGAAATATGAATTAGTTAAGTAATAATAGCATGGCACTTCGAATTCGATATGAAATTTTTTAGATTCAAAAAAATTAGATTATATATTGAAAGAGTAGTATGAGATAAGGAAGGGGTATTTCAAATGATATCTTACCTATTCGGGCACATTTCAGCGTCACAAACTTTGTTTTCACACCGGAAGCTTATTTACAAAATTTATATAAAAAAAAGACACTTTGGGATTGCTGAATCATAGACGAATCAAAAAAATGATATATAAAGCAACGGAACCATCATAGTATTTTTTTAACTCCTACAAAAAAAAGAAGGATGGTAATTGGATGATTTCTGGATCTGCGTATAATACAACCTATATTTTGTTTTCTTTCGCCAAAAGGGAAGGGTCAAAAAAGTCAATTCCATTGTGGAGCCGTATGCAATGCACAAAAAAAGCCTGTACGGTTATTCAATTTTCTCTGTTTTTTTTTGTTTTTGGTTATCCCGCCTCATTCTGCGAAATAGAAAAACCTTTTCTATTATATCATCAGGGTAATGATCCATCAACCCGCTAGTTCGTTTTATGAGGCACAAACGGGAGAATTTGTCTTGGAAGCGGAAGAACTACTAAAACTTCGCGAAACCATCACAAGGGTTTATGTACAAAGAACGGGCAAACCTATATGGGTTGTATCCGAAGACATGGAAAGGGATGTTTTTATGTCAGCAACAGAAGCCCAAGCTCATGGAATTGTTGATCTTGTAGCGGTTCAATAAAAAATAGGAGCGATTTCATGCAAATCTACAATTTCTAATTTGATATATTTTTAGATTAAAGGTTTAGTTTCATATTCTCTTCAATATAAAACAAAATATTGAAGAGAATCGAATCTTGAAGAGAAGTAATTCAGAATTAGCCGGTTAGAACTAATCTAAACCAGCCCATTATTTATATGATTCCGTATGCCAACCATTAAACAACTTATTAGAAATACAAGACAGCCAATCCGAAATGTCACGAAATCCCCAGCGCTTCGGGGATGCCCTCAGCGACGAGGAACATGTACTCGGGTGTATGTGCGACTCGTTTAGATCATAGACTGAGACACAAAAAGGAAATTCTTTTTGAAATATCAAGGATCAGTACCTGTGAATAAAATAGAATGGAGGAACTCGATTCATTATTTAAAAAATATAGATCGTTCATATATTCTATTGTGTCTAAAACTTATGGTTTACATTGGTGCAAATCCAATCAACTCCATTTTTTAGAAAACCCCCAATGATAACAAATGATTATCCATTAAGCGGGGGAAATTCCATTTTTTAGAAAAAAGATTCCACTAAAGAACGGACTAACAGGGTAAATGACCAAATCAAAAATGAAATACCGTTACTGTATAAAGTGGATCTCGTTGTGAAAGACCTATTACTGGAATATTCATGGGGTAGAGCCAAAGAATGTGAATTGTACAAGTTACCAATAGTATTTATTAATTAAAAGAAGGAGCTCCGGTGTATAGAGAGGACCTCACCGTTTTAGAAGTAACCATAGAAACGATGGAACCCACTATTTATCCAATTCTATTTACTACTTTTTTTAGTTATTCTTTTTTTTATATAAAATATCAAGGCAATTTATCCTTTCACAGCAAAGGAAAAAACCTAGCAAAAAATAGTGGTGGGGAAGGTTAGAGTAGCAAAAGCCATTGGAATTTTTTTTTATACATTGGAATAATTCGTTTGGTTATTAATAGACTAAGGGGAAAAGAATAACTAAAAAAATAATTAGTTATTCATCAAAGTTTGATTTATTCAATGACTAGAATTAAACGCGGATATATAGCTCGGAGGCGTAGAACAAAACTTCGTTTATTTGCATCAAGCTTTCGAGGGGCTCATTCACGACTTACACGAACTATGACTCAACAAAGAATAAGAGCTTTAGTTTCGGCTCATCGGGATAGGGGTAAAAGAAAAAGAGATTTTCGCCGTTTATGGATCACTCGAATAAACGCCGTAATTCACGAAATGGGGGTATTCTATAGTTATAACCAATTCATACACAATCTGTACAAGAAGCAATTACTTCTTAATCGGAAAATACTTGCACAAATAGCTCTATTAAATAGGAGTTGTCTTTATACAATTTCGAATGACATAAAAAAATAAGGGGATTGGAAGAAATCCACGAAAATATTTGAAATAGAGTTCGAAGGAGAATGAGCTCGGGGAAGGTAGAGTAGAAATTAGTATTATAAAAAAAAGTCGTCAAAACAAAACGAGAGTATATAGTGGCTAAAAAACGAGTTCTTTTTTTTTTTTTTCTTTTCGACGATTCTTTTCTTTTTTTTTATGACAGACACAGACGTAACAATCAAATTTTGATTCTTGATTGGATTTTTCGAACAAAATATTAATCTCTTTTTTAATTCCTTCAGATTGAAATTGTTATTCACTTGAAGAATAAGTCTATTTTTTTCTGGTTCTAAGGCTAGTAGTTCTAGGGGTCGACTCACTTCTTTCAAATTGTTTCTGATTATTAAGAAAAGGTAACAAAGATAAAATACGAGCTTGTTTTATAGCAATAGTGATTAATCGTTGTTGTTTTAAAGTAACTCGATTCACCCGTCTAGATAATATTTTTCCTTGTTCACTAATAAATCGACTAATTAAACTCATGTTTCTATAATCAATTCGATCCCCCGATTGGATCGGGGGCAAACGCCTACGAAAAGATCGCTTGGATTTAGTAAAAAGTCGCTTAGATTTATTCATAATTTTTTTATTCCTTATCTCTATTGATCGGATCAAAATAAAAACGATTTCTATTTCTATATAGGATAGAGTTTGTATATAGAATTAAGAATATAGGATTAGATTTATTTCTATTGATTTATTTGTTTATATTTATATATATGTAATAATATATAGATACTAGCATTATTCCTGTTCTTAAAATAAAAGTTGACATACAAGCACTCAATTTGATCTATTTCTTGATTTCCCCGTGAATTGTATGTTTATAACAATAGGGACAGAATTTTCTCAATTCCAATCGACTCGGGGTGTTATGCCGATTCTTTTGAGTAATATATCTGGAAATTCCCGCTGATTTTTTCTTAATATCATTTCGAACACAACTGGTACATTCCAAAATAATTGTTACTCGAACATCTTTACCCTTGGCCATGAAACCTCCTTTGGATTTATGATTCACCTCAATCTTCTATTTTAATTTTAGGATCCAGAAAGAACAAGAACCAAAAAAATAGAAGCTGTTAACTAAAAAAAATTATGAAATATTTCGTTGCAATGAATATTAATTAGTAATTAAATAAAAATAAAATAATAAGCAATACAATGATTTTGTGAAAACTATATTTAAAATCCTTGTACAGTTTTTTTTTTAAGTATCTCATAGGATACTCTTTCCCTAGCAACACTTTTTTTCGTTCTATTACTAATTTAATTGGATCCTGAACCCTCATTTTTATCACCTTTCGCCCCCCCACTTTTTCTAATTATTTTTTAGAATGAATTAGAAAAGGTGGGGGGGATAATTAGTCCCCGATTGTTGATTGTATCTCTAAATTTTTCACCCCTTTCTGATGTTAATAACTAGAATGAAAAAAATGGAAATGTTAATGCATCTGGAAATAAACGATTAATCTCTATTAATAAACCTGCTAACGAACCGAACCATAGAGTACTTAGTACCGGTGCTACGGAAAGATATGTTTTTAGATCTCGCATTTGAAATCCTCCTTCTTTCTTCTTTATTGTATTACATTATATATAGTAATATATATAACTACAGATGTAGTTAAGAAGTTCTTGTATTTATATACGTAACTTCTGCCCCCCCATAGAATTGAAATATTGTCTACTAGAACGATCTGATATATTCCATTTGAAAACGGAAACGCCTGTTTATGTAAAATTGAAATTGAGAGAATTATCGTAAAAAAAAGTAAATTTTTGAATTATATCTTTGTTATCTGATATGAGAAAAAAAGAAGAAATGAATTTGATATACCAATAAAAAAAAGAAGGATGTGGAAAACAAGACAGGAATTCTCTACAATGACACTGTAAACCAATTGAAAGGGATGTAGCGCAGCTTGGTAGCGCGTTTGTTTTGGGTACAAAATGTCACGGGTTCAAATCCTGTCATCCCTACCTATTACTGCTCAGAAGAGCAGTAACGAGGTATCTATTTTGATCTATTTTTTTTAATAAAATTGGACATACATAGAATTCTGAAATTTATGATATACTATGATATAGTATATACGTACAAAATCAATTCGGGTTAAAGAATGTCCTCGTTCTAGCCTTTTCGTTTTTTAGAAAAAAACAAGAAAAACGCTCTTAGTTCAGTTCGGTAGAACGTGGGTCTCCAAAACCCAATGTCGTAGGTTCAAATCCTACAGAGCGTGATTTCACTCTTGTTTATTAGATTGTGTCAAAATTCCACTGTTCGCAAATTATTGAGCAACAATCTTAATTAGACCTCCCGCATATGAAAGCAAGAAGGAGGTCAAAAACGAGATGTTAATTAATCAAAAGTCCAACTGATCACCACGTCTGTATTGTAAATAAGCAGTTACGAATAATCCAGCTAAAGTAATAGGAATTAGACCTAAGACGATTCCAAATAAAAAAACTTCAATCATTTCAATTTTCTTTTGTTTTCATTTTTGAAAGGGAGAAAAGAGAGGTACTATCTATTCCTAGCTCTTAATCTGTATTGCCGATGAATCTCAATGACCAAAATTGGGTAATTAACACGGT